ATACAAAAAAGTATCTTCCACTTTCCTACCAAATCTCTCTTTATTCTGGCACATAAATGAAGGGATCGAAGAGATTATGGCAGATCATGTTCACCAAGAAATGACCCGAAATTTGATCTTGGTCTATTTGAGATTGTTCCTTTTAATCGTAATCAAAGATGTTTTCTTGTCTCTCGTTTCTTTTCTGAACAAATCGAAGAACCTAATGGATCGAACTCATCCTTGGCTGCTACGAAAGAAATAGGCCTTGCGTTGCGGAAGGAACGTTCTGCTCTGAGTTGAAGGCAAGAGCTCCTTCCCTCCCTTCCTTATCGACATTAGCTGTATCCCATATCTCCCCATATCGTATTTAACTAGACCCCATCCCTCGCTTTGACTGTTCACCATATGTGTATCGTACCGACCCCATATCATACGTACAATAATTTCTTCCTTCTCCCCATATCACTCATTCACATGCCATATCATTGTTCACCCGGAAAATCTTCTTGTTTAAGACAGATCGCTTCCCTCAGTCAGCGGGAGGCCTAGTCGATGTAGGCCCTCAAACCGGCAGACCAGTCGAAGGAGTAGTTCACTTACCTGTTTGTACATATACTATACTCATACCCATATTACGATACATATGTGTTCACCCTATCTTGCTTTCACGGCTTTGACCGGGAACCAAACCAAAGAGCCAATACACCAACAACCAAGGAACGGGAGTGGGTGGTCCCTAGGAACGGCAGAAAGGAAGTACTGGTTCAACCAGAGTGACGGAACCGGTGTTGATCAAAGACATGCGCCGAGTGCCAGGAATGACTATAAGCCGATAGAGTCGTTTTAACATGCCATGAACCGAGATACAATTTGACTAGTGCCAGGTACAAGAAAGAGTGGAGTTTATTTACAGATACTAGTACCTGAATGACAAGTGACGAAAGCAAGAAAGAGTTACTAAAACCATTACGAATGACAAGTACACACAAGAATGACTCGATCGAGTCCCGAGAGACAGATAGAGCTTAACTAAAACGTCCGCCCGGTCATCCTTCCGCATCATCATCCGGCGATGAAATCGAGGGATGATACGAGGATACCCTGATCGATTGAGGGAGACTGGTACAGGCAACAATTCGGGTGGCTTCGGAATACCTCCGTAAGCCATCTGAAGGGATGAAGAACACTGTTTTAGATACAGTGATGTGAATAAAAATCCCGACTTCCGTACTAGCCTGACCACCTGTTTTGAGAACAAGTAAGCTCCAATGCATGCTTCCTTAGTCAAACTATCATGAGTTATAAGGATCATACGGTTTAAGTATGACCTTGAAACCCGAAAATCTTCCAATGTCGATCCTAATGCTACAGTTGCTATCGGTTGCTAGCCTCAAAAAAATCTTTGTACCCTCATAGATACGGTCCTGAGGCTTCTGAATGATAGAATTAGAGGGTCCCTTTCGGACGTGCAGATTGAGGTTGGTAGGATATAGGCGTTAGGCTCTTTCGATGGCACTGAAAGGCCTGTTATCGTACTCTTTCGTATATAGTTGTCAAAGACACTGGAGAGAACTAGTCTCTCGGGCTAGGGACTCTCTATCTATATACTATCAACTGGATTTATAGCGAGCTTGTACTATTAGAACAAGGGCATAGTTTTAGGGACACTCACGTCTTTTTTTACAAGTCAAACTTGTCTCTATATTCAAGGGACTCACGATTGTGCAACGAAGTCTCCTATTCGGCGATATTCACATTGATTCTGGAATAACCTATCATATGCGGCCTCTGCTGCTGTTCACAAGTACAAGATGAGGATCAGCAACAGGTATTACCAGAGTATCATAGCTTATTTGACAGAGACGACGTTTAACCTTTTCCGCGGTGTGAACCTTGCGGGAAGTGTTGTATACTTTAAGAAGAGAGATCTATTCTACTTCTTTATTCTATCAAACCTGAAAACGAGGCATCCGGTAAACAAGCTATAAAAGATGAATATCGCTCTCTCTAGCTAACCTGGAAAAAGTCTACCTTTGCGGAACTGGAGCCGAAGCTCCTTCCTTTCTTCCTCCCTTGTTCTATTACCCCAGGGCCTCCTCGGTCTTCTTGGACTTGGTTTCTGTCTGATTTCACCCGCACTGCTAATGTAGGCTTTTTGGGGGTAATGGCATCGGCACACTATTCGTCTAAATAAGTTCTCTTTCGTCTTCCAATAGTTCTGACCCGCAAAGTGAGCCCCGAAAACTGTCAACCTATGACCAACTCAAAATTAGAGTAGCTGATAGAGTAGAAGGTGGGATTCTATATTCTATAGCCTATGCGCCTGCTTCTGATGAGATAGAAGTAGGCTCCCGGTGCGTCTTCCTTCGGTCGGCTTGTCATCGAAGGATGTTAGCCAAATCAGAAGAACTATAGGCTCGAAGGCTCGGGTTGGTCAAGCGAACTGATTCATTTAATTCTTCGCCTAGTCTTAGCACCCGCACAGTAGAGGGGAATAAGCATTCCCTTTCCGACAAAACTAAGCGTCTTGCCGCTGGGTAAAGGCAATAGGAGGAGGTTTGGAACCCCCAAACAAGTATAGGCTTAAGAACGGTGATGATAGTTCAGTTGTTGAAGAAAATGTCCCGATGAACCTTGGGAGCATCCCGGGCAAGATCTATGGCTTCAGCTGCGGCTAAGCGAACTACCTATTCTATATATTCTATAGAAGTGAATATGAGAGAAAAAGCTCTTCTTTCACATAGTGGGAGGCTGGCCTTCTCTCTTCCCAATTCTCCCAATGAGACCTCTTTCACTCACTTAGTGGACGACCCAGAGGACTTTAATAAAGCCCCCTTTTGCCTCATCACGATCTCCCGGTGAAGTAGCGGCTCCCTCCTATTACTATTTCTGGGGTGGAGTCGAAGCTATGGCACCAGAAAGTCAAAGAGATTCCGTCCCGAACCACTCGTGTAGTCTTCTTCCTGCCTCCCAGTTAGGCCCTATCTCGCTTTCCAAGTCTCATTTGGATGAGGCGCCGGCGCTACTAAATGCAACTCTCATTTCAACATTCTTCTCTATTGGCCCTTCCTTCTCTATCTGCCTAGAGAACCTCTCTTTCCCTACAAGGCACTAGAAGGTCGACCCCACTTTCCACACTATGTTGACTTGACTCCTGAGCCCAGTCATTCCCCGCCACTCTTTCACACAGCATTGAGGGCTTTTTCATAAGAAGCAGCACTCTATTGTCCACTTCGATAGCTTTCAAGAGTCTCTTTCATACATCGTTCCGGGGTCTCCCCTCTTTCTGGCGGGCCTTCTTTCTTCTGCTTCCTTGTGCTTCTGAGATCGCTAGCAATTTTCCATTGACTGATTCACCAAGCATTGGAGCAAGCGAGGAAGACCGCTTTTTCCATCATCCAAGTCCATCTCCGGCCCCCTTCTTCCTAAAGCCCCGCTCCAGCCCGCTCCTTTATCTGTCTTCTAGTCGGCTCCCCATTCATCTTCTGTCTCCCACGGATAGGTGCCTTTCGGGAACGTCTCTCTCCGCTACTCCCTTTTTGAATGAATAAGGGGTAGGGCCTTCTTCACTTAGTCATCTCTGCCTACGACTTTTTTTCTTTCTTGACCCTGCTCGCCTAGCTGGCCCTATCTTGCACGTTCCACTAACCGCTATCACAATAGGAGAATTCTGACTCTCACTTGACAAAGAGTCAGATCGTCTATATAGACCTCAAGCTAAAAAAGACAAGAAAGCAATACGCGCCTAGTAAGGCTCGGAAAAGAGAAAGTCCGAAATCATTGTGTTCTCAAGGCCGAAGGCCAAGTCAAAGACAGAGACCGTGCCCCTCGGGCACCTCTGAAGAGGGTGCCGCCCTTCCACTAAGCCTTCCTACATATATTCAAATCAGTACAAAGGCAAGTATATATTCTATTTTGAGGGAAAAAGATAAGGAAAAGATGGACTATGCCACATGGCCGCTACAAATAAAGGAAAAGTCTTATGCGAGTGATACCAATCGGACACACTTGGAAAAAAGGAATCATCAGCTACTAATACAGCTGAATCAAAGGAAAAGAAGTGAAAAAGCGGAAAGAAGTCAATGTGAGAAAGCAAAAAAGGTAACGAGGCGACCGGAGGAGGGAGAAAGGAGAAAAGGGGTGGCAAGCAACTCGAAGGGATGCTGCGCCACCTAGGTACGCGTCTGGATCTGCCTCGGGCTTTGTCTTTGTTTCTATAGGATCTGCTACTCCAACCGTATCTACTTGTGGTGTACCTGGGTTGGTTTGGCCTCTTCCATAATCCTTGCCGCTGATGGTTATGGGTAAATCACAGTAAAGCAGAAAGGAAAGCCTCTCGGAGAACGTTTTCGTCGCCGTTAAATCCGAGAGATAAGTCTCTAAAGCCGCTATGGTCTGGGCTCTCACTCACGTCGTCCGCCCCGGGGACTCCATTACGCTGCTCGCCCTATTAGCCGGCGGAAACCATGAGAATTCATTAATTTCAGCTAGTCCCGGGTTATATATTGTACGGCGAAACTCGCTAATAGATATCTTCTCAGGAACCAGACCTGCATGCACGAAGAAGAACATATCTCTCTGGTCATATTCTTGTGGAACTTCTGTCGTCCCGTTCATTGTGGTTCCTCGGCCCTGCTAGCCGTTTGCTTGCTCGAATTGTACACATTCAAAGAGGGGGCAAGCTAAACAAGCAAGCAAGCCATCCAAGTTTCTTTTATAGAGTCGGAGGTTAGAAAGAACTTGGGGTTTCCCTGTGACTAACTTAGCGCACTTCCGGTGGTAGCCATTGGGCTAAGTCTCTATAAAGAGCCACTCACATATTTATTTATTTATAGTTCGGTGTGAGATCAGCTAAATTAAGCTACGCTCATCATTTATGATCCACGGCTCACTCAATTAGAGCACTAACTACTTCAAAGGAATTCGCTCCAAAGACGCTTTTAATCGCTCCGCTGGTGCGATCTGGTCGAGAGGTTGTCCAGTCATCTCGGTGAGGAATTCCGCTATGCCCCCCGCTGACCTTTCACTGTGAGTACTGCTGTAGTAAAGCCAACGGGAAGATCAGTCCCAGGGCTCAATCTAGGCTGCCAGCCAAGATGAAGATGGATTGAAGGGGTTGTCAGGGAGCTTCATAGGGAATTGTAGGATCCATAGCTGGAAAGACTGCAGGAAAAAAGGGGAACATAGTCGCTAGGAAATCAGATTCCATAGTCAAGGCTGAGACAGACCCTATGTTTACTTCGCGATAGTCTTAGCTCGACATTGTCAAGCCATACTATCTACCAAAATTTATTTTTTTCTGACATTCTATCCTATATATCGGAGATATAAGGTTTGAACTTCCACTTATGGTAATCGAACTTGGTAATCAAACTCTTTCCCGGCAAGAAGATCAAAGATTTCCTTCGGGCAAGTTCCACTATAGTTGGGAAAGGAACGGACCACAAGCTTCGCGCTCTGCCTTTCTTGTATTTGGACTCTTTAGCGCTATATGCTGCTCTCTCTGCGCGCTTAGCTTTCTTTGCTCTTTGCTATCGTGCTATTGCCGGCTTCCTTCTCTTTAAGACTAAGACCAAGGGCTCTTACAGAGTGAACACGTCTTATTTCATTTTTATAAATATGATCTTTTTCATTCCCCAAGGGGAAAAGGTCTCTTCTTCTGCTTCAGTTGATCCTGAAGCAGATCTTTTTTCGACTTCCTTCCTGTCTGGGATTTGAAAAAGCAAAGTCCTTACTTTGACTTACCCGAATCAAGTCAAGGCGATGAAGCAGGCTCAAGGCCCATTTTCTTATAAGAGTTCTCTCTCTCTCCGGGAATCATAGCCTAGTATCGTACCCCAGAAAGGGAATCCACTTCTGACCTGACCTTCTGACGAGAATCCTTCTAACTCTTTTTTTCAAGTCAAGAATGTGTAAACCGAGGCCATTGAATCTGCTGCGGATGTCATCATAGAAGAAGAAGCTGTTCTTCTTTTTTCTGCATCAGCTACTAATCACACGTTTGGAATCGATCTAGCTGCTTAGCTTATCTTATGTGGTTTGGGCATACGGATTCGACTAGCATTCACGTGGGTAGCATTTGAATGCGGAATCACCCGAAAGCACGGGATTCGACTTGACTTTCTTTCCGATGGTCCTATCTTATTAGAAATAAGTAAATAGTGGATCTTCGACTAGCATTTCGTGGAAATCATAGTTGGTAGTGGCTTTTTTGCTTTGACCAGGCCAAAGGCGAAAAAGAGAGAAAAAAGGCAATTCCTTCTCTTCTGTTGTCACAAGAAGGGACTAGGTTCCTAGCCAAGCCAGGGAATCTACGACCGATTGTCAAAAAATATCCCACTACGGGGTAAGAAGCAAGGAAGGAGTGCCACTTTCAAAAATGATTTTTTAGTTCAATCACCCGCCGAAGCGAATCCTTCGAAATAGCCAAGCCAGTAAGTAGAAGAGCAAGGTGACCACAGGGAAAGGCATTACCAGAAGGAAAGTAGTCCAACTCAATGTCTTACGCATCAGTGGCATTTGAGTGAAAGCAGTAAGTCAGTGGCCAAGAATCATCGATTTTGGAGTTACCAGCTCAAGGCAGCTCATGGGAATTTCTTTAAGTAAGAACGATCCCCAGTGTCATCCTCTTCGTCTTCTCTTTAGGAAAGCAAGTCCCATCGAGTTAGCTCTTGGAGTCAAGGCATGCCTTAAGGTAGCGACTGACTTTCAGGTGAGATGGTTCAATAGTAGATTAGATAAAGGCTCTTGCTACTTCCCACGAGGGGAGGAAAGTAAATAGCGTAGATAAGGAAGTGGCTATTCTTGTTTGTTCATGACTCCGCTGCGCTCCTATTTCATGGAATAAGCGCCTTTTCTCTTACAGACAAAAGAAATGGATTTATTCCGGCTAGCTCGAAGGGAAGGAAAGAGCGCTATAAGAGAAAGAGTGCCTCGAGAATAGGCTTTTGGGATTTTTACTGAAAGCAGAGGAAGCATTCGATGCATCATATAAAAAAAAGTGCAGCTGCCAGAGCCCCATATTTACCAGCGGGGGTCCCGAGATATTCTATGATCAAAGGCTTTGTGGTTGTCACGAACTGGATTCGAACCAGCACCTCTGGGAGCAAAAGACAGGCCCAGCGAACTACCATTCATTCTGATCGCGACTTTGTTTACCCGGTTCCCCTCGCGGCTAAAGGGTACATCCGGGGCCGGTCGCATGGACCTACTTACCTTGCTTGTAGACCAGCTGCAGAGCTAACCCTTGTTCTATTGGTTTGATGCTACCAAGACGATTTCTTTATGCCCATCAAAGGACCTCGAGATGCTAATCCACGAAAAACGAGACGATAAATTCGAAAGAACTGATATACGGAACGAGGGCGACCCGTGGAAATACATCGGTTTCTTACTCGTGCAAAGGAACTATTTCTTGGCAACTTGGACAACTTCTAACGATGTTTGTCCCGCATATCACTAGATCGATCGGTATCTTTACAAATTGATAAAGCTTTCGTCTCAATTCATACTTAGCCG